CTTTTTTTTTTTTCAATTTTCTAAATCCTTAAGTTTTTGGAATCGAAATATCTAAATAATAATAAATTTTCTCTTGACATAGATATATGTTGTATATGTAAATCTTATATGTGAAAATATGCGGAATTCGTCTATGAAAAAACAAAAGCAAATAATAATTGCTCCGCGTAAATCGTAAATATAAATAATAAATAAAAATAAATAAAATAAATATGTTGAAATAACATAACGAATAAAGGCCCATGAGATATGAGATAGAAATAGAAATAATAAATCGTAAATAGAGTTTAGGTTCAAATTCCATAGGATAGGATATTATTATTATTGTCTATAATGATAGACAAATGAAAGGCTTCGGGAAGCCTTTGTATTTATTCACTTGATATTTTGAAAATGAGTTAGTTGAACTTGAAAATTCACCCATTGAAATTGAAAATTAAGTAAACAGAAAATTAAGTAAACAATTAAATTGGATTCGTTGGATGGTACCAACGAAATCGAGTGCTAACTTGCATTTATTATTTAATTAATTGATCAACTTGCTATCGAACATCCTTTTTGGACTCGAAAATTTTCAACATATATATATTTTTTTATTTATTATTATATTATGAGAATCAATCCTACTACTTTTGATCCTGGGGGTTCCACGCTTCCAAAAAATAACCTGGGGCGTATTACTCAAATCATTGGCCCGGTGCTAGATGTAGCTTTTCCCCCGGGCCAGATGCCTAATATTTACAACGCTTTGGTAGTTAAGGGTCAAGATACTGTCGGTCAACAAATTAATGTGACTTGTGAAGTACAACAATTATTAGGAAATAATCGAGTTCGGGCTGTAGCTATGAGTGCTACAGATGGTCTAATGAGAGGAATGGAAGTGATTGACACGGGAGCTCCTCTAAGTGTTCCAGTCGGGGGGGCTACTCTAGGAAGAATTTTCAACGTTCTTGGAGAACCCGTTGATAATTTAGGTCCTGTAAATAGTCGCACAACATCCCCTATTCATAGATCTGCGCCTGCCTTCATACAGTTAGATACAAAATTATCTATTTTTGAAACAGGAATTAAAGTAGTAGATCTTTTAGCCCCTTATCGCCGTGGAGGAAAAATCGGACTATTCGGGGGAGCTGGAGTGGGTAAAACAGTGCTAATTATGGAATTAATCAACAACATTGCGAAAGCTCATGGGGGTGTATCCGTATTTGGCGGAGTAGGTGAACGTACTCGTGAAGGAAATGATCTTTACATGGAAATGAAAGAATCCGGAGTAATTAATGAAGAAAATATTGAAGAATCAAAAGTGGCTTTAGTCTATGGTCAGATGAATGAACCGCCGGGAGCCCGTATGAGAGTTGGTTTGACTGCCCTAACTATGGCAGAATATTTCCGAGATGTTAATGAACAAGACGTACTTCTATTTATCGACAATATCTTCCGTTTCGTCCAAGCAGGATCCGAAGTATCCGCCTTATTAGGTAGAATGCCTTCCGCTGTGGGTTATCAACCTACTCTTAGTACTGAAATGGGTTCTTTACAAGAAAGAATTACTTCTACCAAAGAAGGGTCCATAACTTCTATTCAAGCAGTTTATGTACCTGCGGACGATTTGACCGATCCCGCTCCTGCTACAACATTTGCACATTTAGATGCTACTACTGTACTATCAAGAGGATTAGCTGCTAAAGGTATCTATCCAGCAGTAGATCCTTTAGATTCAACGTCAACTATGCTGCAACCTCAGATCGTTGGTGAGGAACATTATGAAACTGCGCAAAGTGTTAAGCAAACTTTACAACGTTACAAAGAGCTTCAGGACATTATAGCTATCCTTGGCTTGGACGAATTATCCGAAGAGGATCGCTTAACTGTAGCAAGAGCACGAAAAATTGAGCGTTTCTTATCACAACCCTTTTTCGTAGCAGAAGTATTTACTGGTTCCCCAGGGAAATATGTCGGTCTAGCAGAAACAATTAGAGGGTTTAAATTGATCCTTTCTGGAGAATTAGATAGTCTTCCTGAGCAGGCTTTTTATTTGGTAGGTAACATTGATGAAGCTACTGCGAAGGCTACGAATTTAGAAATGGAGAACAACTTGAAGAAATGACCTTAAATCTTTGTGTACTGACCCCGAATCGAATTGTTTGGGATTCAGAAGTGAAAGAAATCATTTTATATACTAATAGTGGACAAATTGGCGTATTACCAAATCACGCGCCTATTGCCACAGCGGTCGATATCGGTATTTTGAGAATACGCCTTAACGGCCAATGGTTAACGATGGCTCTGATGGGCGGTTTTGCTAGAATAGGCAATAATGAAATTACTGTTTTAGTAAATGATGCGGAGAAAGGTAGTGACATTGATCCACAAGAAGCTCAGCAAACTCTTGAAATAGCGGAAGCTAACTTGAGCAAAGCTGAAGGTAAGAGACAAATAATTGAGGCAAATCTAGCTCTCAGACGAGCGAGGGCACGAGTAGAAGCTACCAATGTGATTGCATAACTCTAACTAGTAACTAGAACTCTAACTAATAACTAGTTGGTGCGGACGAATAATCAAAAGAACTTCTGTATAAACAGAAGTTCTATTTATATCCCTTATTTTATTCTGCCAATTGCTTATTTTATTCTGCCAATTGCATAGAATCATAAGTACAATTTGATTCTAATACAACTTGATTCTAATACAACAACAAATTTTTAAATTCCAAACCGAAATTGAAATAGAGAAATAGAATGGAATGGAAAAGATAAAAAATCACTAAATTTAAATTTTTAAATTATAGGGTGGGTAGAAAAACTTATTAGATAGCATTGATTCCAATATCTAATGAGTTCTACCTACTATTGGATTTGAACCAATGACTCCTGCCGTATGAAAGCAATACTCTAACCACTGAGTTAAGTAGGTTATTTATCATTACAAAGATAAACTATCATTACAAAGATAAACAAATGAAACCCATCACATCGATGGATTTTAAATGGAATATTATTTATAAGCAATACCGATCAAACAGATTAAAGTCAAACAGATTAAAGAAATAAATAGTATGTTGGATCAGATAATATTTATCTTGACAAGAAATTATCGACATAATAAAATATATATTACAATAATCAAATATGTATTACAAGCACAAGGGCTATAGCTCAGTTAGGTAGAGCACCTCGTTTACACGCGCGCCAATGTGGTTTTTTTCAGAGGAGTATATCATGTAATCAAAAGACTTATTGAGAAGTCGATGTCTTACTCTGTAACTTTTAGGGAACCGGAGAACACTAGCCTGACGAAAAATTGGGTCCAATTTAGGCAATCAATAGAACCTATCATTGATTTAAGATATTGATAAGGTGAATATCCAGTCTATTCAATGCTAGGCATAATGAGTAATGAGGATAAGGACCTCAAAAAATTCTCTTTTCGTCCTATATCGTATGAACTTTAAGGTGTATGAAGTTTCATATTTGATTCTGGAAAACCAGAAACGAGGCGATAGAGACTCCATTTAACTTAAATTGATCTAAGCCAAAAGCATACCTACGTCAAAATACCCCTTTTTGAAGCACTTTGGTATAGTACTCTCGGATCGTAATCCAAATCATAAATCAGAGCACCTGGAGCCATCTTCTTATCTTTCTGTGAAGAGAATTTTGGTAGATTAACTGATATAAAAAATCAGTTAATGAAAGAGCCCAATGCAAAAAAAAATGCATGTTGGGTCTTTGAAACAGTTCGAATCATTTTGATATTTGATAATAATAAGTTTGATCTGTTTTACCGAGCAGGTCTACGGTTCGAATCCGTATAGCCCTAAAAAAATGAAAATAAAATGAAAATATAAAAATTGGATAATTTTCATTTCTTCATTATTGTATTGTTTGTTGTTTGGTTCATCGAAAAAAAAAAGCATTTTTATAAGGTTATTCACAGGAAACTTTCGGGGCACAGTATAAAGCTGAAACCAAAAAAAGTGCATTTCAATAGATCCAATCCGTATTTTTTCTAATCTTGGCTAAACAAACCCAATTTTCTTCCTTACTCTTCATAGGTAAATATAGGTAAATTGCATATGTCGTAGGTCAATTTCATATGTCCTAGGTTAATTTCATATGAGCGTTCCCCCTTTTCTGTCCACAATCAAAGAGTTAGTGATATTTCTTTTCTTTGTCCTTGAGATATTTACCTAATCCTAGTGAATTTTTGGAATCAAAACCATGTTGGGTAAAAACAAATCCCAACCTAACCCAACCAAAATCGAATCTACTCGTACGTTACACGGATTTAGGAACGACTTACTGCATTTATGGACAGCCGGCGTTTGAAAAATGAAGAGCTTTCATAACTTTCATTATTAACATTTTTCATTGTTACCATTTTCAAATGGACTTGGCTTTTTTTGGTATACCTTACCTGTTAAAACCTGTTAAAACACAAAACAAAGTAATCTTCTATTACCCTATTCAATCAATATAAGCCCATATTAATCTATATATTAATATTAATCGATATATTAATCCATATTAATATTAATCCATATTAAGATATTAATATATAATTCTATATAACTTAATAGAATAACTTAATAGAACTTAATATAATTTATTATTATTTTATTTTATAGAGATTATTTTATAGATTTATTTGATTATTTTATAGAGTTTATTTTATAGATTTATTTGATTATTTTATAGATATAATATTTTTTTATAGATATATTATTTATAGATTATAAAATAAAATAGATTATAAAATAAATAGATAAATAAATAGATTATAAATTATAGATTATAAAATAAAATAGATTATAAAATAAATAGATAAATAAATAGATTATAAAATAACTAGATAAATAAATAGATTATAAAATAAATAGATAAATAAATAGATTATAAAATAACTAGATAAATAAATAGATTATAAAATAAAWAGATAAATAAATAGATTATAAAATAAGAATTATAAAATAATAATCAATAAAATAAAAAGAATATACC